ATTAGCATTCATATCCAGTGGATCAAGGGTAGGTTCTTAAAAGGCCTTCGAAAGGAAACTCCTGCAAATCCTGGAAGGAGAAAAGTGTACCCTTGAGTTAAAGCGCGCCCTTGGTCCTATTGCTACTGCTTCTGATTCACTTGCTAACAGCGCTAGTCACCTCTTGACTTAGTAAACTACCCCATTCGTAGTGTCAAGCCCTCTACTGCTGGTCGACTAGACTAAGTCAACTTGCTCGTGGAAAGGCAGGAGCCTGGAAGCCAGGAAGAACGAGCCCTTAAATTCTTCTATTCTGACTTCTTCTACCAAATGAGCATAGAAAGAAGGGTAGACGCTCCTTTAGCCATCAATCCATAACGAGACTTAGGTGATCCCATCTCTCTTATAGAGAGGGCGAGAAAGAGCTCCATTGAGCGCCAACTCCAGCATTCACAATCTACTTCCAACCTTTAAGACTTGGTCGAGCAAGTCCAGAACTAGGCCCTTAACAGAACCAGGACTAGCCCTTTAGAGAAAAGCGAGCAAGATCCCTTCATCGGAAGGAAAGAGGAGAACGAGGACAGCTGACTACCGCTCATGCCCCCTAGCCAATTCAAACTCAGATCCGAAGGCTGATGGGTGATTCTCTAGAAAGTATAATATGACATCACTTTTAGCTGTTGGGTACGAAACTAGACTAGGCTATGATTCACATCTCGAAAGTTCTCAGATCTGGTCTGGACCTAAGGCCTGGGACTGCTTCTTCCTTATCGCCCGAGTATTGCATCGCCTTGACTTGGGCCGGGAACTCAAAAAGAAATTGACCTTGAGCCTGCTAATTAAAGTCAACCTTTGCCTTTTAATTAAAACAGCTATTGCTTGTCTTTCTAAATCATTATGAAGAGTGCCACATCTCTCGATCTCTATCTTCTTTAGCGGACATCGAGGCGACCGATTGGCGCGTGCCCAAAAAGGGAGACCGGAGACCGCGTCTGAAGCCTTTGCCAACTTTCCGTCTCAGGCAAGAGCTGCGGAACTAAAGCACCAACGGCTCCTCTTCCGACATTGGCTACTGCTATCGGGTATGAACTTCTAAATTAAATTAAGCAGTTGATGCCCTGATCCCGGGAATAAGAGAACTTTCTCTTCCAGGTATTCACTCATCCCCTCTCAGTGGCAAGAGTGAGTAGATAGCAGAAGTTATTTCATTCCTCATTCCTGGGATATTAGTTAAGTTTGCCCATTAGGGGTCTTTCTCACCTGTGCTATCAATAAGAAGGAGCCTTTTCCCTGGGTAGGCTAAGCCAGAAAAGAGAGAAAGAGAAAGAGAATGTTAAAAGGCTACGCACCTTGGTCCAGAGCGAGGATTGGGATAAGTTTTTCCCGTTCTCTTTAGTTCTATTTGAACTAAGCCGAATCGCTATCTCTGGAACCAAAGTCGTACTCTCTTTACTAAAGTCCTAATGTAATGCCCTTTAAACCACCAAAAGGTCCTATTCCGACAACACTGAAAAAGGGCTCTCTCCGTCTCAGTTGGTCAGTACCTTAAACTAATTAGCCATTTCCAAGCTGCTCTTTCATAAGCTGTGATGGCTCTTTTGAATAAAAGGCATAGTCTATGTCATCTTCTGCCCAGGAGCATTCGACTGAAAAAGTATGCCATTAGTCAGACTCGCCAGACTACCGGTGCCGGAGAGTTGACAAGATGCCTGACTTCGACGGAGTTAAACCAACCATTATCTAGAGGAGGTGCGGAGAGAACTGACCGATAGGAAGAGATAGAGATAGGTATCGGCAATTCCGTTGCTAGGCTTTTGAAGGCCGCTTTCGGGCAATGAAAAAGATCAAGATCAGACTTATTAACAGAACGGACCAATTGACCGATATGGATGGGGAAATCAAGAAGCCAGCACTAGAACGAGTTCAGCCGCTTGACCATCGGGATAGTCTTCGGCTGACGACTTCATTTACGAGGAATTAACGGAAGAAGCGGATCGCAACTCAATTCCTTGTGACATTGAGGTTGAGGAGCGAAAGGGATAGGCTTTGCTTTTGAAAGAAAGCCAACCCGCGATAAGAAGCAGAAGAGGAAGCTACTCTTTAGCAATCTCCTAGCTTGGCATTGAATTCTGCATCAAGCATTATATTGCAAGTGTTCACGTCCCTATGAATTCTCTCACATTATGCAGATATGAAAACGCAACTCCGAGAACTCAACCTTTGCTTCCAGGAGAGAATAATTGCAGAACTCGTGTTCTTGTGAAGGACTTTGTCCAGGCTACTACTTTGAAAGTGGTCATAGACCAGGACTACTTCTGATCCTTCACAGCACCATCCTTGAAGCTGAACAAAATTCTTGTGCCTTAATCAGCCAACCATTGTTGCAAATTTAGTGATAAAAGGATTTCGAGTACAGTCAATCCCTGCGCGATCAAACCTCTTGATAGCCACCTGAGGGTGAGAGAGAGCTCTAGATTCTGACCACGGGGGGCTAACTAGAAGGGCCCTAATGCGTTATCGGCTTTCAGTTCCTCTGTGGGCATGGAGACCTCTTGTAGTGGAAGGGTACCCCGGAAATGACATACTAGAAGCGGAGGTAGATGATGGAAAGTCTTCCTTTGCGGCTAATTCAGTAATAGGTGATTCGGCTGCCTAAGTTGTACTTGAAGGGTCCCCAAGAGCTGCTGTTGAGTTTATGCTTTCAGACAAGGCCCTAATCCCTATCTAGTCTTCTAACGTTCCCACCTTTCCCTCTCTCGTTGCACTTGGTTTCACTGCATCTATGGATTTTCTCACTTACCAGTAATCTTCAAGAGGTGTAGCAACTGATGCTATCATCAATCCTCCTTCCTTCCCATGGATCAAGCATTAAATGAGGAATTCTCTTCCTATCCACTCTCCTTCTCCTATTGGGATCTTTTTCGTCATTCTTCTATTTGTTGTAGATGAGCGCATGTCAGTCTGCTTTTTAAGCATCCTTCGTAGCTCTCTCTTTTCTTCCCAAAGCAAAGCTCACAACAGAAAGACTACTAGAAGGAAGGGTAGCATCCAGAGTTTATCTAAGCATGTGCTATTCACTTTAGTAGTTAGGCGCTAAGCCTGTTGACTTCAATCCGTCATTCCGAGAGAAGGAATCCTTCTCTTTTAAAAGGCCGTCACCAGGGTATAACCTTATATTAGGGTTAGGCGGGGAAATAATATGTTGTTAATTCCATTTGTTGCTGAACCTCATCCGTACACTTACGTACTCAACTAAACAAGGGCAGAGTCTGATCGATGGGAGTTCACTAGGGGGCACCATTTCAGAGAGGAGAGAATCCATTTCAAAGGGAAGGATTGATTGAGTATGAAGTAGAAAGAAGAGACTAGCTGATGTGCTTACAAGCCTTTGATCCTTTCTATCTCTCTATATATATATAGACTATGGATTTTGATTCAATTCCAAAGATGTAGGAAGTCTTCCCCAGCGTCGAAGTGAAGTTCTCAGCGTCCTCCTTCCTAGCAGCCTATTCTAGTGTCAAACCTGCAAACAGAAACTCTTCGCGCTTTTACTCAAAAGTCTGGAAACTGCCTTGACTGGTCGAAAGAAGACTAGTTGCCCTTCTTCTCTTTGTCAAATCCTTCCCTTTCAGAAAGTCCCTTCGCTCAACAAAAAGTCCTAACAATAAGGAAGGATATTCTCTAACAGATACGCTGTCTAACTACTATAACAAAGTCATCAACTTAGACTACTTTCAGATAAGGGTTGTTATACAAGTCAACTATTATCGTACAGTGATGATCGAAATCACTGTTGGTGATCCCTTATCGAGTTCCTTCGTTCCAGTCGAAGATTCCAGTCCAGCGGCGGAAGGGGAGACTTAGATCTTGTCAGTTCATAACAAAAACCGCATCCGGTGGTATCCTATCGTCGTAAAAAAATCATTCATTGCTTCAAAAAGGGAATGAGCTCTCACAGGTTGAGTTTTTTCGGCCAGATTTCGCGTATCAGAAATTTCGTATGTAAATAAAGAAGAGCCACGCCCTAAGAAATAGGCAACATCGGGAATAAGGGCTCTTTTTTCGGTATGCCGCTCCGCGAGAAAGGAGCGAAAGAACAAAGCAAGCTATGCAAAAAGATGAGGGGCTTAATATGATGATGAAAAAAATGAAAAACATAGGTCTGAGGATCCTGCCTCTTTTTATTTTGTATCTTGCTTATTTCTTATTGTTATATAAACTAAAGCATTGTTTCTTGGAAACAATTGCTCTTGTTGGCTTGACACCCCCCTTATTTATGATGGAGGCCTTTCCTCCCAGCTCCAGCTCTTCGAGCATACCTAACCCAGAAGCCAGCGTGAACCAAGAAGCCCCAAACCCCGAGCCCCCGGAGCCTGACCTTTCCCAACCTTTACTGGATGACAACACTCGTCGCGCCGAACTAGATGAGCGCGCGGGGTTTCATTTTGTGGGGTTGTCGGATTCTGATAGGGACAAAGTTTTAAATTGGCAAGTAATTATAGAAAGGAAAATTGAGAAGGCTCTGCTCTCCGACGGGTATTCCCGGGATGAGCTTTCTCAATTGACCAAACGCAATGAAATAAGGGGCTTATTGTTCTACCCGAATGGGAAACTTATGTCCTTACAAACATACCAGAAATATGTAAGAGAAGTGGAATTTGGGACCCACCGTAGCAGACCATATAAGAAAATTATAAATGCTCTCTCTTCTTCGCATCTATTTTTGACTAAAGTCAAAAAAATCAAGAGGTGGGAATTAGGAAAGGTGTGGGAACAGTGGGGGGGGAGAAGGTGACACAGATTGGGCTAACAGAATACTTCAGGGCTGGAGTGAAGAGCCACAAAAGCACCTGTCAGGAACTGTATAAAAAGGACCGTGAACTACAAGTGGTCTGATACTGACTTCCTTGAAAAGAGGGAGACAAGTTATGTAGGCTGTGGCCGTTCAAGAAATGTAACGGTTGCTCGACCAAAGCCGGTCAAAGAATTATATGCCTGGCCAGAAGACCGATGAGCCTTACCAGACCAGAAGTGAAGCCGCGTACCATAACCTTAGTTAGAACAGTCTATGAAAGTGGTAAAGCAAATGAAGACTTCCGCTATCGAACGAATAGTGGCACCCATGGAAATAAAAAGGAATACCACGCGGGGGAATTGAAGGAAAAAGACGGACTCCTCTCCTGGATTGGATCAGTTGCCAACTTTGCTATCAGAGACCCATCCAAACCAAGCAACTCTTCTTGTACGGTCCCACCAACACACAAATCTTCTCTTTCACTTTCTTTCCAAGGCAATTAGGATTTGCCAGTTCCGGACAGACTTACTTCACTGGCGCACATGATCACTCCGACCTATGGCTTTTCGATGATTTCGATCAGACAGAAGCTGAGAGTGGTGCTCTAGCTCCCACTGAGCTCTCCTCATCGGCTAAAAGTCTACTAAAAATCCTTTCTGGAAAAGAGTGTAGACTTTTCTCCAAGGATGCTAGGATCTTCCACAAAAAAAGGAACGTACCTGTCGTACTCATCGCCAACCAACTACCACTACCACGCTCAATCAATATACCGGAAAGATTTATTCTAATGCATTTTCAACAACACATTCACGAACTCAAAGAGAGCAGGGTGATAGCAACGCTGTGGGCTTGCATCAACAGGAGACTCAAACAACACTTAGATTCTATATTACCCCGGGATACTATACATAACCTAGAGATCTACTAAAATAAATTCTTCATTCAACCCAGAATCGACAGAAGCATAAACGTACTAACACAAGAAGGACCCCTAACATACATTTGTAGTCAAAAACGCTTTCACCGACGAGAATGCCAGAGACTTCGAGAGTCATCCTTATTGCTAGGGGTTCCACTCCTTTTCATGGTCGAGCTTCTTTTCTTTGAAAGATAGATAAAAGGGGGTATTCGAAGTAAGACTCTAACATCTATACCTCCCCCCCGTGCGCAAGACTCAGGAAGTCATTTTGTGGGTAAGGGTGGTGTATCCAAGGCTTGGAGTATCGAAGGCGAACTTGAGTGTAAGTGTATAAAGGCTCGAATTTCTTAGTGCATCTGCTCTTCGATCTGCTGCTCTATTCGAGCCGCTTCCTTCTTAGTATCGGATGAGGGTAATTTTTCGCTTATAATCAATAGACTTACCACAACTTGAAAAAGAAATTTGATTTCTTGAAGTGCCTGGCCCTATCAGACCAGTGACTAAATACCTGGCCTGGATTGATTGCTCAAATCTTTTCTTAATATGGAATTACACTTCCATTCTATATAAGTATAAGTAGTCCTTATGCCAAAAACTTGATTTTGAAAGCTAAAAAGAAATCGAAGTCGGAGATGGCTTCAGCAGGATCCATTCTTGGTAGTGGACTTTGGTCCAGCATTTCTGGTAGGCCTAAGGCTTACTTAGGTAAGACTTCTTCCTTCTCCCCTTCCTCCACCATATGCGAATGAAAGAGCTTCTTCTTTACGTGCCGAAGCCCCTTATTTCACATGTAAATTCCATGTCAAATTAAATGGAAGATTAAATTATACCGATATTACGGCTGCTTTCTTTCAAGAAAAAGAGAAAAGGAAATGGCAGCAGTGCTGTATAAGACTCCTTCTCTTAAGGAATTTATAGGGATCAATGCCCTAGCTGGTGTTGAAGGAATAGGCCCTGCTAGAATGAGAATACCTAATGCAGGTAGCTCGAAAGGGAGTTTCAGTCACCCTCGGATGATAAGAGAGTATGATTGAATGAAAAAAAGGGATTCCCAAGATCTCTTTCCTAGTCGATCAGTTCCTAATGGCGGAATGCGCCCAAAAAGTCTACCGCGGGGGGCCCCGGCTCTCTTTATATATCCTAATTTTATTTGTCATTAGGTGCTTTTGTTGGAATTGCTTTCACGCACTGGTCCACATAAGATCTCACTTGCCATAAATCCACAACACCAATTCATTCTGGAATGGCAAAGAAAAAGGCTTTAATTTAAAGCACGAGAATGAGGTTGGATGACTATCAGTGGAGAGTTGGTTAGAATGACTAGAAGTGAAGACAAGTTTTCTCAAAACCATTAAAGTAAAAAAGTCCTCGGGAAATCCCCTCATCTGCAGATTGGAGACCAAGGGTCTTTCCAGGAGGCTCGGGTGAGAGGGGTGTGATGAATAGAGATTTCCCACCAGCGGCTTCTCCTATCACTTTACTTCTGCAGGCGCTGGATCTTAAGGGAAATGCCCAGATCCATTATAAGATACGGATTTCAGGTAGTGAGATAACCGAGCTGGGCCGAGCAAGTCCTCACTCGAAGAAGCAGACTGGCCGGCTTAAAGGCAAATTGAAGTCGAAAAGCCTTAGATGACTCTTTCGAGAAGGACTTCCCGGATTCGGAAGTAGCAGTCCCTCTATTCAAGTAGCAAAGAAAGGAGTAGTCTTTTGTTTTGAAAGGCAGGCTTGCTATACTAGATTGCTTGCGTCTATGATCGAACTTGAAACTAGCCCATGGAGAGGTAGAGCACAGCGTAAGGGAGAGAGTTAGGGTTGAACCTGTAATGTACCAACGACTCCTCAAAGCATGCATTTCCAGACAAGAAGATTGATTGTGGAGGAATTGTCCACATGATGAACCAAACGGAGCTTGAGGGGCAGAGTGAAGTTACCATTTTAGGAGCAGATGTCCCGGCTGGCAAGGGAAATGAATGAAAGAAGCTTCTCCAATAGGAGGCATGTGTTGAGCATTTGTTTAATTCCTTTATTTGGCAGCTGAAGTTCCAGTGCCATTTGAGTAAGGAAGATTGGCCAATCTGAATGACTCCCTGTGAGACTTTGAGAGCAGATGTATTAGTAGTTCCATTTCTAGTTGAAAACAACAAATTAGAATTCAATCACCAAGTGGATATCTTGATAACGAAAGGTGCCAAGCCTCGGATTCGACTTGAAATGAGGATAAGGGTTCCAGCTAGATATGTATGATTCACCCGGTACCTGGTATTGGTAGTAGCATCAGTCTCTTTCCCCTCCCTCTGTATGAGTTGAGAGGCTGAGGGGAGGTCTACTAACTATAGGGCTACTCCACCTGACGATTGTTGTCTTATTTCAATAATGCTTTGTTGGTCACCGCTGCGAGGCATCGCTGATAACATCGCCTGTTGTACAGTTGCTTTAGCCTAGGAGCCAACCTAGCTAAGGTTCACTCCTTTTTTTATTTCCTTGAGAATGAAAAGTCCTCATCCTCACCCGCAGCAAGCACTTTTTCTTTGTTTGTTCTTTGTGCGAGTTCAGTGCTTCTCTGATTCCGTACTAAATTCCTTGGCACCTGCCTGAACAGACAGATCGTCAAATGGCGACGTATATAAAGGTTCCTCACAAACTGAATTGCTTTCTCGAGTTGCCGAAGCTGAGCTTGAAGAGCTTGTTCTCTCCACTCTTGCTGCTTTCTTTGCTATTGCTTCTGTTGAATGGTTGAGGGGTGAATTGAAACTTCTACGACTAAGTGCTATGGAAATGGTTCTCCACACGGAAGACCTATCCCCCCGCTCTACGAATGGAAGACAGCCAGAGTCTCTCTCTCGCCGATGCTATTGAATTCGCTGCTGTCGGTCTTACCGGTCTTGGTGGTAGGGAAGTAGGAGTCAAGGCAGATCAGTATTAGGATTGGTCTTTGCTTAAAGAGAATGTTCTGTCAGAAAAGAACTCATAGATGAATCGGCTACAAGTCTTTTAGTCACAGACGCTCTTACTGGAATAACCGGCGGTGGTCAACTATCCATTGTCAAAGTCTCCGCCCTTTTGGTGTGGTGCTATCATCTTATATATAATATAAGTGATCTGTTCATCTAACTAGAAATTACATAAGAGAATAAAGTTGCGGATGAAAGGTATGCCACATAGGCTAGCTTTCCTCGCCTGCATGCCCTGTGGAATGGAAAATTTTTAGACTGAAAATTGTGATTGTGTATGTATAAAGAAGAGTCACGCTCTTGAAGCTCTAAGAAATAGGCAACATTAGTTCGAATCCGAATTGGGGGCATCGTCTTGGAGTCTTACGATAATGAGTTATCATTTTCATTTCTGACTCATTCTCTTTGATTGCTTTAAGTCGCCCTTTTTCCTTATCCTTAGTTTCTCACACTAAGCTCTTCAATCCTTTCTTTTTCCCTGTTTGTTGGTCAACAATTTGGAGAGTTTGCGGAAACGAAGAAGAAATATAATATTAAAGCGGGAAGAAAAAAGGGGAAAAAGTAAATAAAGTCTAAGCGCATATGGCACGCAAAGGAAATCCGATTTCGGTAAGACTCGATCTGAATCGTAGTTCAGATTCAAGTCGGTTCAGTGAGGGCGACCGCGAAAGTCACCGAATGGGTCAGTCTTTTCCTTCAGTTTGTCCTATATATGTTGAATAAAAAAGCTTGGGAGGACGTTGCAGATGTCCGGGACGGACACGACTTCTTCTAACGCTAGAAGACCACTGGAAGACACCCGGGACCAGAGCATGTCGTGAAAGAAGCACACTGGGCGGGCGTGCTTCGACCGTGTCTCCGGGGCACAGTTGAATGTAGATATCATGAACGCGAGGTGCAGGATACCAGGCCGAGAAACCCGGGCCCCCCTATGTGCCGATCGCTAGCGCATCCAGGGCCCCGGCGCCCAGCGGAGCTGGAGAGGCCTAGCCTGATCTGAGAAGTGCTAATTCGGTTCGGATAGACTTCATTCAAGAACGCCGCCGCCCCTGGAATCAATAAGAAAACAAGTGCTAAGTTTCAGATCAGTGAATAAACCGAAACGAAAGAAGAAAGAGATCTCGCTCGGCGCCTAAAGCGCACTATGCTCCGCTTCAACAAATGAGAGTTTTCGGTGGAACCGGTGAACCACGCGAGCTGGTTAGATGCGTGGGACAGAGGGCTCATAGTACCTGCTAGCGCAGCTATGCAGTGGAAGGGAAGGAGCCTAAATCGACCCCCTTCTTTTTAATTTGAAAAAGAAAAAAGCAGTACAAAGAGATTAGACTCTCGGATGAGACTAAGCAGCCACCGACCGTTCCGACGCGCCCCTGACCTATTTTTTTTATTAAGACCGAAAACCTATCTAAAATGGAGCCTAGTTTAGGCTGTCAAACAAATGAGAAAATAGAAAATTTTGATTGAATATAACCACTAGTAGGGATATGGATGGAGTCTCGCTCAGTAAAGAGAGTTGTAGATTCGTAGAAAAGGAGAGGAGCCTTGACTTTCTATGATGTTATTAGTCAAGAAGCGCTAACGCTGCAATCTTTCTAAAGCAAGAAGCGAGAAACTTGACTTTGAGAAAGAAGGTGCTTGTTGCCGCTTTATTTTTTTAGTAAGTAAACTTGTTTTGTTTTATAAGGCGAAAGGTTGCTATTTTAATAATTAATTATTATAGCGTTAGCGCTTTAGTTTTCAATAAGTTTAGGCTTGACTAAGAACATTGAAATTTTGAATCAGGGCGCTCGGCCGGTGCTCCTTTTTTAAACCAGAACAACTCTGAACGTTAGAGAAGATAAGGGAAGACCACCCGAGCGAACCGACCGAGGGGACTTGACTTATTCGAACCGAACGATAGCGGCTTAAAGCTAAGCCTATCACGCACGAGCAGCGTCGCTGCTTGATCGGCGGGGAGAAGCATCTCAAAGTATGGGGCAAAGGACCAAGCGCTTTGACTTTGTCTCCCGGGATTCACCACAGGTTGGGTTTGAGAGCCGTGTGATGGGTGACTATCCAGCACGGTTCGGAGAGCACTTTTAGTCTGCGTAGGCGAATGGAAGCCCCTCTATCAAGCAAGAAAGAAGCGGCTATTCCCACGGCGGAGTCACCATTGACTCTATTTATTATTTTGGTAAATTAGTGTATCAAGATGTCAATCTGAGATCTTATTTCGGTTCGATACGTCCACCTGCGAGACTAACCTTTGGCTTTCGTCTCGGTAGGTGTATTCTTATAAATTTTCCCAAAAGAACATTCATTCATTTCTTTCTTCCCCGTCGACCACGACGACTGAAACGACGCAAAAAATCCAGACCCGGAAAGGGGAAGGGCCGGTGGTGGGCATTTGGGAAAGTCGGGCCGATCGGGTGTCTTCATTCCAGCGACAATACAGAAGAAGAACGAAACGAAGTGAGAGGCCGGAGGGCAGGGAAAAGAGTCGAGTCGATCAGGCTCGACGACCGGGAGAAGCAAAACGAAATTAGGATTTGGCCGAAAAAGAAGCAACGCTATGGATACCATGACCGATCACCATCGATAAAGAAGAATCTTTCTAAATCACTTCGGGTCAGCGGGGCCTTCAAGCATCCGAAATACGCCGGGGTTGTAAATGACATAGCGTTCCTGATAGAAAATGACGACTCCTTCAGAAAATTGAAGTTTTTTAAGTTATTTTTACCCAAGAAGTCCCGCTCCGACGGCCCGACGAGTCATCTATTTAAAAGGACCCTCCCTGCAGTGCGCCCCTCCTTGAATTATTCGGTCATGCAATACTTATTGAATAGAAAGAACAAAATGCATTTCGACCCCGTCGTAGTTCTCAATCATTTCGTGGCACCGGGCGTGGCTGAACCATCTACGATGGGGGGAGCGAATGCGCAGGGAAGAAGCTTAGATAAGAGAATACGTTCTCGCATCGCTTTTTTTGTAGAAAGCTCGACCAGCGAGAAAAAGTGTTTGGCCGAAGCCAAAAAGAGGTTGACCCACTTCATTCGCTTGGCGAATGATCTTCGCTTCGCGGGAACAACAAAAACAACCATCTCGCTCTTTCCTTTCTTCGGTGCTACCTTTTTCTTTCCAAGGGATAGAGTTGGGATTTCTAATAACCATAACCTTTTTTTTGAGGATGCCCGGGAACCACTCCTAGGTAAATTAAGGATCAAATGTTGGAACCTCATGGGTAAGGATAAGGTAATGGAATTGATAGAGAAATTCATAGACCTAGGTAGGATAGGAGAATGGATAAAGGGAATAGAGATGATGATAGAGATCATACTGAGAAACAGAAGAATTCCGTACGGGTACAACTCTTATTTGAACGAAGTGATAAAAATGCGATCTTTGTTGTCTAATAGAACAAACACTAATACCTTAATTGAGTCGGTCAAGATCCAATCTGTTTATCAAAGTGCTTCTCCGATTGCTCAAGACATCTCTTTTCAACTGAGAAAGAAAACAAGATCATTTCGTTCCATTTTTAGTAGAATAGTGAAGGATATTCCATTAGTAATGAAAAAAGGGGTTGAGGGGATCCGTATATGTTGTTCAGGTCGATCAAAAGGCGCAGAAATAGCTAGAACTGAATGCGGAAAGTATGGAAAAACATCTCGTAATGTATTTAACCAGAAAATCGATTATGCTTCTGCGGAAGTATCTACTCGTTACGGAATCTCAGGTGTCAAAGTGTGGATTTCATATAGTAAAAAAAAAAAGGGACGTGCTATATCCGAAACGTACGAAATTTAGTAAATATCGTAAAGGCAGATGTAGTAGGGGTTGCAAACCAGACGGAACAAAACTTGGTTTTGGAAGATATGGCACTCAAAGTTGTAGAGCTGGTCGTCTTTCATATCGAGCCATTGAAGCAGCGCGTCGGGCTATAATCGGACACTTCCATCGTGCTATGAGCGGACAATTCCGAAAAAATGGTAAGATATGGGTAAGAGTTTTCGCAGATATCCCTATTACCGGGAAACCTACAGAAGTAAGAATGGGAAGAGGAAAAGGAAATCCTACGGGTTGGATTGCTCGTGTGTCCACGGGACAAGTCCTATTTGAAATGGATGGTGTGAGTTTGTCAAATGCTCGACAAGCCGCTACATTAGCGGCGCATAAACCATGTTCGTCAACCAAGTTTGTTCAGTGGTCGTAACGTAATTGGTTAGTGGGGAAAAACCAGGCCGGGATTCAAAAGATTTAGGCGAAGGGTTTGTTCCTGAACGAGGGAAGTGGAAAGACACTAAGGGAGAGGGATATACTCCTTTTTGAATCGCCGAAAGAGTACGACTGTTCCAGGCGTACGCCCCGGATACGTTACGGTTTTTTTTCAGGTACTCTTTCCTGTGATTGTATTGGATATTAATCTTTATGATCACAAGGTGGTGCTTGGGCGGGTCTTCTCTGATTACGTTCGGACGCGACAGGGAAGCCAGGAGGTCCAGGGACATAGCCGACCGATGCATTCCCCATCCAGCACTTAACCGACGAAAGAGAGGGGAACGCAGCCCCCGCCGCCATATGAGTAGGAGACTATTATAGTTTGACTCTTGTGGGAAATTCAAGATGTCTTTTTTTGTTTTGGCGAGAATCACTTCTGGGAGGGTGAATCCCAGGTTCCACCACAAGAAAGAAGGACAATTGGTAGTTCCCTACGAGGAAGTGCTGCCCAAAAGGGACTACTCTACATCGGCCGGGATTGGACACTAGTCCTTCAAGTCTTCAAAGATCGGATTCAATCGATTATTCGCATTCAACTTGAACAATTCTTGTGACAACTGAAGGAATTCCATCGTTCCCGGCAATAGGAAGATATCGATTTCGAACAAAAAGGCAATCTCGAGTACAAGCCAAGGAGAAAGACTGCCATCTCAGGCATACCATCGACAGAGTCAGGAAAGGACAGGCAGAAGGCGCGCTAATCAAATCCTCTCTTTCAACTCTATCCCTTCTTGGTCCCAGCTAACCAAGCTCATTCCCAGCTCCCTATGAGCTCAGAGTCGCTAACGCTAAGAGGAAGAAGAGCTACTTCCATCATTCCCATAGTAACAAGGGAAACCGAACCCAAGTGAAGTTAAGCCGAGTCCTTTTCTTCCCCACTGCTTCGAAGCCGGAGGCAGACACGTGGGGTTCACTGGAAGGGAGAGTGGCGGGAATTCATTATTTTGATCAGTATGCGGTGATGATATTATCATCACTGATGATAGGGTATCTTCTCGCTACCAACAGATATTGGATAGTTTAGGTCTCATTGTCTCTAAAGACAAGACCTTAGTTTCTGATTCTGGTTGTGGCGAATTCGCGAAGAAGTTCAGAACACATGGATTGACTAAGGATTTCTCTCCTGTGTCATTCCGGAATGTTATGAACTCTCATCATCTGCTAAGAATACCATACCGAGTTGTGGCTTGGCCGTGGACAGCCTATAAATCCCTACTTACGGGCTCATCTTATTGATTTGCTTCGTAAGTCGTATCTACCCAAAGAATGGAAATTGTATCCAGAGGACATCTGTTCCGAAGATGCTCGGGATTTTATTGAGTGGACTACGCTTAGAGGGTGGGTGAAACAGTGGCTCAACTATCTTAAATGGTATCATACTGTCGGGTATCCCTGGAAGACTTCTTCAAGGCACCCGTAATCACCTATGACTGGAAAGTCACTAGGAAGGATCCACAATTAGTTAAGTTTGGTTTAATGTGGAAACTTTATGATGAGGTTGCTTTAAAAGGTCTATCTTACCGAGTACCAATTCTCGGTGCCTCTTCCAATCCACAGAGCAATCTGTGTCTTGTTAGAGGTGGGATCTCCGGGACAGATTTTGTCTTGGCTGCCCAGGATTGTAACCAACCTCGGGCAGGTAGGGGGGTCATGACTCTTGGCAGTGATGATCTTCCTATACGGACCATCAGATATAAGACTTTGGGCGTCTTAGATCGCCAATGTGTAGTGGGATTTCAACGTTGGGACAAAGCGAGTGGCACTTACTCACAAGTGATGTCATGAGCCTATGCCTCGCGTTGGGATAAAGATTGTATTGATCTGCACCAAAAGGGCGGCTCAGACAAAGGTGCCAGCAGCTAAGGAAAGCCTGTCGCCCTCTTTGCTTTCACTTAGCCTTATCTTAGTTGCCTTGAAAGGATAATTAAAAAAAAAACTCTTTTTTTTTATCCTTCTGATGAGCAAGCTTTTTACTCTTGATTTTCGTATCATCTCATTGGACTTATTTCAAACAAACTCTTTACACTCGCACCTGAAACCACGGGAACGAAGAAAACTACATGGGGAGCACGCTTACACCTGCAAGAACAAAGGGCCCAGACCAACCACAGACAGATGGAACCACACATACAAAATCTTGCAAAATGAAGTAGGGTAGCGAGCCACAGTGGCGACTGAACAATCGGAAACATAGCCAGGCAAACGTCCGGAACCCGCATCGAAGAATCAACATGATTCAAATAAATCCAAAAACAGAAAATGACTACTACATAATCAACACGCGCCCGCGCACACGGGAGGATGGGCTAGGGCTACTAAATCGAAGAGACTTCCACTCCTCCCTTCGATAAGCTGTCCAACTACGATGTGAAAAGCATATTGGCCACTTCTTAGCGCTTAGGCCACTATCTATAAGCTTGAAGCTCCTCCTCAATGAGAAAATCTAATTTGTCTGATTGACTTCATCAGGAGAGAAAGATGATGATTAGCTGGCTGGCGCAGGAGCAAAAAAGAGATTTGGTTGGTATTCGCCCTCGAATGGAGATGTTTAACTGGTTCGAACTGAGCTAGGAATTGGCGGAGGAATGGAAACCTTTCGCTAGAAACTGTAAGGAGCGAAAAGCGGTAGAGACCATTCCAAAATGCATACACAGTCAAGCTTCCACAATGAATCCCAGAATGGCTAGGTCAGTATGCCCATGCTTTGGAATAAGCTAAGCTCTTCCAGTGAGAGTGGCCTATCCACTGCGCCGATCCCTTTTTTATTCTTATCAGCGGGCTAGGGAACTAGTCCTCTGCGATTGCACGACCTTTCCTCACCAGCAGAAAAGAAAAACAATCCAACGCCTAGAGTTGATTTTAAGGCAGCCTAATTCTTTCTCCCTAAACATATATAGAAAGAGGAGTAACGACGGGACAGGTCACGACTACGTGTTTGACTCCGGCCAGAGAGTTCTTTTGTCCAACTACTACTCCAACTCTATAGAAAAGACAGTCAGGCCTCTCCCTTGAGCCCCGGGAGGACAGGTTCTATTAAGAATAAGAAAAAGATTCAAGCAAGAAAACGGATGGCAATCAACGGCTTTCTAAAGCTCAAGGAGTTGCTTGTTGGCTGGGAAGCGAAGAAAGAACGTAAGGACGCCAGTGGGTGTCTTTCGCATGTTGCCATTCCAGAGGTGAAAGTACACTTTCTTTATTCTTTATTCAATTTTTGGGCTTTTCTCTTTCTTGCCTGGGATCACGAATACCTCATCCCTTCGTTCCTCTCCTGCTTTCACTATTCTATTATAGGGCGAGTGACTTCGTTCCTTTTTTACTTACTTTACTTAATTAAATTGTTCTTTCGTGGAAGCCCGGGTGGAGCTAGACTTGATTTCCGTGTGTGATTTCCCCATTTTGGCCAGGGAACACGAACTAAAGGCCTCAATCCACCCCCTTCCCCTTAGGCGGGAAGGTCGTAGGACGAGGGGAATAGATCTTCATGCACTGGCTTTCCATTAGCGAGAAAGAGCCCTTATTACTTCTTAAAAAAGGGGAGTACCAAACCACTAAGAAGAAAGTAGGAGCGGCCGTAGTTCAATAGATCATCGAATCAGGAGATGCTCTAACTTTCCAAATGAATGGGAGCAGTCCTACACTGGGAGACCCGGCCTATTCTTACTAACTAAACAAAGGAAGTACAAATTCCAAGAAGAGTCCGTTTCCTGTGTTATGAATAAGAAGTCCTATCGTTACGTTCCCTCTTCTTTACGAGGATATTTTTTGAAAGAGTCAACGGAGCAATGGTTTATTCTTTTTTGAATCCCCGTTACTTTATTAATAATAAAGAATGATTACCACAACAGCATGGGCTTGTTGAATGGCAGGCTTGACTGGCAATGGAAAGGATTTGGCTCATCCAAATCAGATGATCCTGAATCAAATACTCTTAATAGTGGTTCGCTTAAAAGATCTGTACTAAAAACATCCCTATTCCTACCCTGGAGGGGAAATCACACGTTAAAAAGGTCTCTCGAAGGAGAAAAAAAAGCTGGGACTACGACTTGCTTAGTGCAGGGCTGCTTGGCGTGATTGGTTGGACACTCTCTTCGTCTAAGGTCTTAGCTTGGTCACTCTATTAAGCTTTCCCATCAATCGACTTGCTGGGGTACGAAAGATTGCTATTCAAAGCATCGTAATTATGTCTTATATGGAGCCGGATGTGAGCTTCTCGCCTACTGATCTTACTCAAAAAGAGTCAAGCGGACGCATAGCAGCAGTACTCTATTTTCACTATTGATAAGCCGATCTGGCCTTATTAAAACCCCCATGTATCTATTGTTTAACAGCTCAAAGAATCCAACTCCAGCAGCATATTAACTGATATAGACGGAACGCGCCCCACATTTTTAGGACGTTCCTATCGAACACATATCCTACCTGTAAAGGGAAGATCGGGCAAGACCCTTATCTGTTATTCTCATCCGTACCGTACTCTTTATAGAGAATCTGTCAAAGAATATGAGACCTTTGCAGAAGGCAATCGGCCGGAAATCGATGCCTTACAGCATAATCTTGGACTCGGCTTAGCTTCCTCCTAAAAAGAGAAAGCAAGCGGTAGGCTACAAATAAGTGAACTTTAGGTAATAAAGTAAGTAACTAGTTATCTCTCAAACAGCGGTTATTCCGCAAAGACTGGATAAGGCGCATCTATCTAATAGCGGACGATTATCGGCAACTTCGGAGTCTTTCCGCCCCGCCTGAGAAAGAAAGAATACATTCCTCACGTCTGCACAGGCCTATGGGCTTTAGCAAGCCCCTTTCCAGTCGTGGCGTATCATTTCCAAAAGTTCAAGGCATATCACCGTCAGTGCGCTGTCGAAAAAAGATCAGTAGGATGATATAGGAGCATACCACAATAAGGAGATTTTTGTACGCCTAGGCAGTGACTCTTCCATGTCAAATAGTCTTCCAGTTGAGATTTACGGTTCCGAGTTAGATTCTAATTGCGAGAAGGAGGAACTGAACTCCGATTGTGATGGCGACTGCCTAATAAGAATGGAGAATAGGGTAGGAATGGAAAGGGATAACGGCGGATAGTGAGCTGGATCCCCAGGGTCGCTTGGGAGCATCTTCTTGCTCCTGAGGATCATTATTTGATTTCATGGAATCTAAGGTTCTGAAAGAACGTACTAAGTGGTGAACTTTGTTTACTCGCTCGTTAGAGGAAGTGAACGGTTGGCTCGAAGAGGGAAGAGATGCGCTAGCTACTTGCTTTGTTAGAAAGCTAAGCGACTAGTTTACTGATATACGAACTCTAATCCGGCCAATTGGTCTTAGAATTAGGATGAGGAATTAGGACATATAGTATAGCTCATATCAGATAGGTCAAGGCCTTACTCGATTCCTGCATCCGGAATGGCGGGGCGGGTTAAAGCACCCACTATTAACCGTTCGTACTCCATACCCAACCCATGGGCTACTCATACGATAGTAGGTTAAGAAGGATCGAAGATCTTAGTGTGAAAGGATAAGGAAGGCTTAAGGTTCTTTTCTTTCTTTCCTCTTCATCTTCATCAAAGGCCAAGAGAAGCTCAATCGAAAAGAAAAAAGACTTCTGCTATTGATTGATTTAATTTAGTCGGTCGAGACATTAGCCTTTAGATTCTTTATTACCGTAGATAACGATTTAGTGAGAATGAGATCTACCCTTCTCTATGATCCTTTATCAGCCGTTCACGTTCAATCTATTGTCTTGAATCTAATCTATTAGAAGGTATCCGGAGGCTGGGAGAAAATACCTGCGCGCAGAAAGGAGCATACGCGCGAGCGACATTAAGACAAGGCTGTCATCCACATTGGGTCTTATCCCAAGAACTATATTTGGTAAATCCGCTAAATGGATGATGTGTAAATAAAAAGCCTCTAAAACCCTTTATCTAATAAGATAAAGGAAAAAGAGAAGACGAAGAAGTCATAGTAGGCTCTAAGAGTACAGCTACTCTTCTTATTCTCTTAAATGAAAGGGTACTATATTTAAAAGCAGAGAAAGAGGAGCCTTGTCCTAAGCTCTTAAGGTTGTTATGCAACTGCATCGTCACCCAAAACCTAACTCCAACAGTCAAAAGTTTCACCCGCGACTAAGAGTAAGAGAATACTTGTCTTCTAACCAACAATAACATAAAATACCTAAAGGAAATGAAGGCCTGTTCATCATTAACTTCTAGTTTAAGCCGCAGCATACACGATCACTTTACTTAAATAATCTACCCGGACGAAACCTGTGTTGTGGGAAGATTACCAGGTCAGGCAAGTCCTCAATCAATGAAAGACGAGCGATTATTGATATTGATTGCGCCAAACATTGCTGTAGAGGCTCTTACTAGATAGGGTGGCAGAATAGGAGTCTCACTACTAGTAGTATTAAGCGGGCAGCGGTAGGGCAAGTGAAACATTCTATCTTTGTAAGGCTTAAGCTAAAGGGCATTATAGACATATAGTTCTTGTTTCCGGGCATATCGATGGGAATAAGAGCAGGCGGTAAGTGAGGTAATTCCTTCCGGTAGTGGATGCTGGTGGATCAGAGTCAAATCGCTCATCATAATAATCCGATTCTCCGACACACGATATGAAATGGAAGTCCTACCGAAAATATAAAAAGAGCCTTTCATACAACAAAGAAGATTCAAACTCGTCTTCCTGACGGACACTGAAATGCTAACCTAGGGCTCGGACTGGTTACTACATAGCCCTTTCACCAATAAGCGATTGGCGGATGGTGCTAGACCCGTAAGACTCGCTATCGACTACTCAGAAAGAAAGACTAAAGCAAAAGAATGGATTAAGGTGATACTAAACACTTAGCCGATTCGAAGGCTTCAACCGCTGTTAGGACCGACTACCGGACTGATAGAGCGAGAAAGGTAGGTGGAAATTAGGACTATGATCTGAAAGCTGCTGCTTTGGCTATGGCTTGCTTGTCAAAGCCTCTTTTTTTTTCTTTCTGACTTCGGTCCACCCCCTAAGTGAGGAGATCGCGCATCGGCTCTGAGATCTTCCATATTTTCCGCTCCAGGTGATGTCATCGCTTACAGCAGGTTGGTCAATTTATGCCTATTTCCAGAGTTCCATTGGTCGTAAGAGAAATAAGTTCAGGCACAGAGGTCCCCGAAGACAAATGAACAACGCAATATTTATTTGAATTTGAATAAGGCTAATGTTAGCAAATAAGAAAATGAAAAAAGGAAAGGAAAGCAAACAAAGAAAGCCAATCGGAAATGATTTTATCACTACGCGAATCAAAAATCAAAGTCGGAGCGAGAATCACCTTAGGGCTAGGCCACCTGCCTGACTATCTATTGTCTCAGCAGGCCTTAACCCGGCAAAAGACGACAGAGGCATAAAGGAAGGTTGATGCAGAATAAGCGATGTTCTTGCTCTTCTTTCTCTTGGAAGAAGAATGGCTGTTGTTGAATCAGTTTCAAGTGGTGGTGGGATCATATTCATATATAATAGTAGAATCCCGTCTCCTTAAAGGAGCGATCTCTCCCTCAAAGTAGAACGAGCATAATCGAAGACAGATGGTAGCGTGGAGACCAAGTCGAGTGCGAGTGAGTCCGGCCTTCAGAAGCAGTAGAATCCCGCGCTACTACGAAGAGTTCGCTGCTTGTGGAGGCGGAAGAAAGAGCACCAGCAGCAGAGCTAGAGAGTCTCAGCCTTGGTGAATGAGCCAAGGTTCCTGACTTCTATTCGCTATAGCTTCCATGCCGAGCTAGCATAGCGCTTTCGCTTTTTGTTGAGAAAGTCAAAGAAGCTCAGTTCTTTCTCCTCCCTAACACCCTACTCTCTTCTCTTCCTCAAGTCCCACAGGGCATTCTTCCACTGGCCATTTGAAAGATGAATCTCTACCTTTTGAAGAAGGTGCCTAGCCTTAGCAGATTCCTACTTATAAGAGGGAAAGTGCTAAGACCGCGAATGTCGCATCCACGGGATAAGCATTCATTTACCTTTCAAAGATCGTTTATCCCGCAGCATCTTCAGTATGCTACAAAGAAGCATGAAAGGGCTATGCGAAATAGACAAAATCGGCTTCATCTAATGCTTGCTGGCTAGCGCTATAGGGCTTTGAACCATAGGCCTTTCTTCTTTTGTTTTGAGAAGAGCTTGCGCACTAGCATTCCTTCACCCGATCGGAGACTACCCGGCTACGTCTTAATCGTAGAATTCAAAATGTCTTGGAATAGATTGATATAGGCATTTTGATGTATGCGGAGGCTTAGTCAAAAGACAGCTTTTAAAGACTACTTTCACTCGCTTAAAAGCGCCTCACTGTGCGAAGAATAGCCCATCAAGCTAGATGAAAGATCTGCCAGAGTCTTGATGTTAAACAAACCCCTCCCCCCGGCTTTCGGTTTTGCAATCTAGCTCGGAAACATCCCGCGTGAAGTCCGTACCACAAGCTGTACGTTCAGCGATTCTGATATCAAGCTGATGACGCAAGAAAGGATAGCTTCTTTACAATGAAGATAGTCCCTTTCTTTTGGACCTGAAATAGCTTTTTCATTCTGCCTGGAAGGCATTGGAAGTTGTCTGCGAGTCCTGATAGAAGACCCTGTCCCTGCCAACTCACTTGAGAGTGCTCTGAGCTCCAGCTCCCCTCTCTTTGGAGTTCGCCGCTTTCTTCCTGTGGTGACTATTAGAGCACAAGCCAAGTGTAGTCTTGAACTTTTGCACCAACAACATTGCGGAATATGAGGCTTATTTTATTGGCCTCGATGTGGCGGTCCTCATGGGTGTTCAATTCCTATAAGTTCGAAGAGATTCCCAGCTGGTCATTTCATTCGGCAGCTCACTGGTGAATAAGAGGGTCACAAGTGTGAAGTTAGCCTTCTGCTCTCGCCTGGATAGCAGGGTCTGTGTTGGCTTCGCTTACCGCGAGAAGATTCAGCCGGTGGTATGCCGAGCCCTCTCTTTTCTCCTGCCTGCTGTAATGACCGGTCTCCTAAAGAGAAGAAGGGCGCGGAAGCAAGAAAGCCAAGAACTGGGGCAAAGGTCTCACCCGCTGTAGAGCCAGTTTACCACACAGGGGCAAGAATGAAAGCAGCAGTTCGAGCAGATGACCTTTTTTCTGTTGAACCAATAGTAGGTCCAGATGCGGTGGTATTAAGCCGCATCAAAAGCGGAGGTACTTAGTACTCCCTAACAGTCCGCTGGGCTGGCTTCCGCGTCACCGCCCCTCAATTTGCCTTTTCTTGCTTGAGATCAATCCAATAAACAGAGTTTTTCTTCCTCTCCTTGCTTCTTTGCTCGAGCTACCGTAACTTATCCTTTCCGACTACGTCCCTTAGAATGCTTTCTTCTTTGCCTACTGTAATCAATTCCTTCGCTCACTGCTATTCAAAAGCAACTATCAAATAGGTGATTTACCGGTAGTACAGTTCAGTCAGAATAATCATTCCTGAAGAGAGGAAAAGGCTCTCTGGACATTGAATACAGGATTTTCAAGACCCGAACTAGCGTATCGTTCATATCACCTGGAATTCTTAATAATGTGCCAACCATTCTGTCGTCAGTAGCTAAGCAAAGAAAAGGCTTAGAACCCTTTCGACCTGGGCGAGACATTAGAGTGATTTCCCTCTGCGCAGCGCACAAGCCATAATGAATTACTCGAAGAGGAAGGTGCGATAGCTGCGAGAGTGAGCCCTGCTATTGAATCACTGGGATTGGCTTTCTAAAGCTCAAGTAGTTGCTTCTTTCAGTCGAGCTAATTAAATCCTTCCGCTTTCACTTCCTTTCTCAGGCCTACGGTGAAGAACTATAAGATGGATTTATCTGATCGTTTTATTGCTGTGATCCGTATGAAGTCAGAAGCAACTATAGTAGCAAGCTACAGCGCAGGAAGAGAATTGCTGTAACTAAAGAAAGAAATCCTATAGCTGGGAAGACAGGAAGGAGGATTGTTAAGGCTTAGCATAGACATAAGGAAAAGGGAAGGAAAGAAAGAGAAAGATTACCGGTTGATCAAGTAACTTCCTACCTCGCAAGGCTTTCTTTCAGCTCATTCGCTTCCTTACTCTAACACTGAGAACTGAGACTTTCTTATCCTCTCCCTACGATCGAGCTCATCTACCCTCTCGCTTCTGCTATCGCTCCAAAGCTCCTAACAAGCAATTGAATTTCATACAAGACTTTTTTTGCCACTTCACTCCGGATTTCCAACCTTCTGATCGTTCTATTGGCAAGATTAAGAATATTGATTGAGTCAAGTTATTTCCCATCATAAGGCTTTCTATCTATAGATTGAGCCATTACACCAAGGAGCAGATTGAATCAAGTTACACTAGTGAGATTCAAAAGCTGTAATGGGAGTCTTCCTTCTTCTTTACCGGTTGACTGTAACAGCCCAGAAGGGAATCCCGAAAAGGAAAGCCGGAGAACCATCGTAGGCAGAGGAGATTTGTGCAGGTTACGTAGTAGCTTGACCGAGGAGCAAAAGGAAGCAGTAAAGGGCTTTACTCAATCTATAGATAAGGAGAGGAAGGCTCGACAGATAGTCCGATAAGGCCTAAACAAAGTACTTCACTGACTACTAAGACTGACGCGCCTATTAAGCGAACTGGTGTAATATTTCATTTCTTATGAACCCTAGGCCTTATAGAGATAGGGGAAGTGCCCTTAACTAACTAATGGGGCACGAACGAGAAGAAGAAAAATCAATAAGAGTTACGTAACTTTTGCCGTCTTAGAGCTAACCGCTAACTGCTGTCGAGTGACTTCCTACCTCTCCTTTACTCTTAGCCTTAGTGTGAAACTAAGCTCAATACAACCCTAAAGCTATCGTTCGTGCCTTGAATCTGTTGTGTCCTGCTCTTGACTTCCTGAGGAAGCATCCGGAGGTTAGTTCCCTTGTGAGTGAGCTCCCGTGCTCCTCTTTTGGGGTAGGCCATTCGGCTCACTCTCATGGATAGACCGAAGGTCTACTCACTTTGCTTAAGACAGGGCAGCAGGACTTCTTTTGATCCCTCACCGACCTTACGACCTGCCTCATTTCGGCATAGCTGTAGACAAACTGAACATTAAGTAAGGGCTTTTTACGTTAAACAAAAGGCCTTTAGCGTGCAAAGCAAGCAGCCAATGCGAGAAAGGCCCTGACCCTGCCAACCAAGTCAAAATCAAAAAGAAAGAAGAGAAATTGGGCCATGTTTCCCGAGGGAGGCCGCCTTCTCTCAGGCCAGCAGTCTTCTACTTCTAGTCGACTGCTCTATGACGGGCTTCCCTGTATGTATCCTGGGCTCTGCTCGCTCGTCTACGCTCCGACCCAGCAAGTAAGAATTTAAAAACGATGTTTCCTTCTCCCTTACGGTCGAGAACTACGTACCTTGCCTGCATTAAGATTTAAAACTTGTCGTCAAAAAGGCAATCAATCAGAATCAAGAAAAAAAAATGGAAATAGTGAATCAAGCAAGATCTAGATGGATCCCTATCTTTATCTCTATCCACGGAGATACCTATCTATATGGCTATCTATGAATCGATCTAGACTATCCTCTATCCGGATAGATATGTCCCTATGAGCGACTACGCCGATCTTTATATGTTTTGGCCACGTCCGTTTCCGCTCCGAAGAGGAAGGTTTGGATCTTTCAATCTTATGTCGTGAGGGATGTGACCTATGTTAGGTCCATAAAATACCACCGCTTTTGGTGTTCTATGATTCACCTCCGAATAATGAGTAGGTAGTTCGATCCTTTTGATTCTTCTCTTCATAGTAAACTGATGGGGGGATGAGGAGCAATAGGTCGAATTACTATATAAAGAAGAGTAGTCAACTATAGGACTTCTTGTTCGAGTAGGAAGATATCGGTTTTTCTCGTTTCTTCTCTTCGATAAGAATAGGGATTTGAAATGATACAAATTCCTCTTCATTCTGTTGTGCTCAGCGAAGGAACTGCCTAAGCATACTTTTTCGGATCCAAACTTCTTTGTTCTTTCTAAGTATTCTTTTTGCATAGAATAACGCAACTGTTTTTGCAAAAACCGGGATTTTAGTAGTAGGCGGCATCCCCGCTTAGTTTTGAGTAGGTGGAACCATTCTGTTTTGGTTCTTCTCCACATTCT